GTAAATAAGAAGATTGTTTACGAATAAAAACTAATAAAAATTCCCATTCAAATACATAAGAATTGTATAGGAACCGAAATAATCTTTTATTTTCTTTTGAAAAAACGTAAATAGATTTCTTCTGAGTAATGAGAAGACTATTCAAATTATGATATTCGTGAAGAAAGAACCGCAATAAATGTAAAAAAGGAACATCTTGAATCCAACATTGAAGAATTTGAACCAAGATTTCCATATGTATGGGATGAGGTATTAGTATATCTGAGACATAATTTAAATGTGATAATTTGTCCTCTAAAAAGGGAAAAATTGAATGAATTGATCGTAAATTATGATATTTTGGTATTTCTTTTTCTTCGAAATAAGATACTAATCGCAACGAGAATGGAATTTCTACAATAATTGCAAAACTTTCTGATATCATTTGAGAATGAAAATGAGAAAAAAAAAAATTATTGTGGTTGTATCCAACGAATCGATTTTGATTAGAATCATTAACCAAAGAAATCAAAAAATTCTGTTGATAGATTCGAGTAATTAAACGTTTTACAAGTACTAAACTAGATTTATTGTCATAACCAAAAACTTCCACAGGTTCGTAAAAAATCGAACCATTTAACCCATGATTATGAGCAAGTGCATAAATATATTCCTGAAAGAGTAGCGGATATAGGAAGTGTTGTTGCCGAGATCTATCCTTTTCTAAATATCCTTGTAATTCTTCCATTGACTTACATTTTTTCTACTTGAAACAAAAACAGTAGGCATTTCTTGGGTTATCAAATTATACATAGTGCAATATGGTCAGAACAAGGTATGTATTATGTATAAAAAAATATATATACCCCGGAAACAGAAAGTCCAATCAACAGATCTTTTTCCTATCCCCTTCTATCTAATGGGTTTATCCTCGTTATAATTACTAGAGGTTAAAAAATCTTTTATTTTTGCAACCCGATCGCTCTTTTGACTTTGGAACAAATTCTTTTTGTCAGTATACTGTTTCTTCTACACATTCGTTTCCAGTCTATAATAGAGAATAGTTAGGATTTTTTAAAAAAGAAAAAAAAAGAATCAAAGGACCACTCACAGGAGAACCTTTTCCCGCATCAGGCACTAATTTTTTTTAACGTCTAATTAGATCGGGTAATTATTCAAATAAAGAATAGAAGCTCGTTGCTTTTTTTACCAGAATTGGAGCCGTAGGGCTCTATCCATTTATTCACTAAACCCAACCGTAAATGTGAATTTTTTTTGTCTTCCTCCTAAAATAAAAACCAAATTTTGGACTGATCTGGTAAGGATCGACTCCAAATTCTACTAAAAAAAAATAGGAATCTAATAAGAAATTAAGAAATTCCATTTTCTTCTTATTATTACGACATGCTGTTTTTTCCATCCATTACCTTTCAGGATCAGTCGCGGTTTTATAGACTCTACCAATAGTCTGGACGAATTCGTTACTTCATCCAAATGTGTAAAAGATCATAGTCGCACTTAAAAGCCGAGTACTCTACCGTTGAGTTAGCAACCCAGATAAATATGATTTGTAGATACGATCGAAATAAAAAAAATCAATTGAATTGCACTGTACAACTACGTCAAAACATTGAACTAACAAGAAATAGAAAGGAAAGATTTTATGATCAATTCTAAACACCAAAATAGCAAAATGAATGGATCGGATTAAAAAATAAAAAACAACGGATTCCCAATAGAAATATCAAAATTTACAGACCGCCCATTTTCTCAAAATTTGTGATTTTCGTTAAGAAAATACATCTTGTATATGTATAATAGTAAATCCGGCAAACCCATCATTTGACCGAAGTAAAGGAAAAACCAATTACAATTAGGGGTCGGAATAAACGGATCCGCTTATCTACGATCGAATTATATTTGTTCGATACAACATTGTCAATATGAATGGAAAACAAATTCAATTAAATTAATAATTAATTAATTATTGTATTTAAGTATTAAGTAAATCAAATAAGAATTCGTGTTGGATTGGCACAACATAAATAAGAAATTTAGATGAAAAAAAAAAATAAGGAAAAGGTAGAGAAAAAGTATGAATACAACAAGAAAAGAGCAAATTTTGAGTAACTAATTGCCCAAAATAGATACTAGTTACCTTTTCTTGTTTATTTATTATTATTAAAAGAAATTTGGTTTTTTTTCTTTATGAAGGTCTTTCTTTAACTTTAAAATAATTCTGCCTTCCTTAAAATATCATGAACAGTTCCTGTAGGTTGAGCACCTTTTTCAAGGAAATAACGAATGGCAGGAACATTTAAATAAGTTTGATTCTGTATCGGATCGTAAAAACCCACTTTTTGAAGATCTCTTCCTTCTCTTCGGGATCGAACATCAATTGCAACGATTCGATAGATCGCTCATTGGGATAGATGTAGATAAATAATACCCCCCCCCCCCTAGAAACGTATAGGAGGCTTTCTCCTCATACGGCTCGAGAAAAAATGATTCTAATATTTCTGTATATTCTGTATATAATGACAAATAGATCCATAAAATCATGAAGTCGACTATAATTTGAGTCGTTTTTTGTTCTTACTTACAGATACAGAAAAAAAGAAATATCATTCGTACTCATAACTCAAGTTGGGCAATTCTGAAAAAGTGCGAAGGTAACTCTTTAGACATTTCTTGAGTCGTCTCTAACCTCTTTTGTTTGTCTCGTCTCGAATCTATTTTTCTTCTTCATTATAATAAAATTAAAGAAAATTATTGAGACAATTGAAAATAGTGTTTCCTTGTTCCGGAATCCTTTCTCTTTACTTTGTAAAATCATTAGGTTTAGACATTACTTCGGTGATCCTTATTCCTTTTCAAAATGGCAGCAACATACCTTTTGTTTTTTGTTATTTCTTTCTATGAATAATACGAAAGATTAATTCCCTTGTAATATAATACACTTTTAATTTTCATCGAAAAAGTTTTACCAATTTCGACAAATTTGACTTTTTTATTTTATTTCAAACTTGTTCGAATTTTAACCCTTCGATTTCAATATTGAGGATATATTTACAAAGTTGGTCTAACTTATTAATTGTTACTAACCCTAGATTCTTCCCCCCGATAAATGAATCAATACTTTTTGTTCGAGCTCCATTATGTACTATTCCTATTTACCAACCTAACACAAATTAGGTTCCTAGCAAGAACAGAACAAACTATGTCGATTCAAGAGCATCTTCATTCCTATAGAAAATGGTGGATGTAAGAATCCACAACGAATCATGTCCTTCAAGTCGCACGTTGCTTTCTACCACATCGTTTCAAACCAAGTTTTACCATAACATTCCTCTGATTAAATTTCGAACCGGTATGGAATTGATTCAATATGGAATCATGAATAGTCATTGGCTCAAATGAAACAGATTTCTAAAAAAGACGAATAAACGCGTTTACTTAAGTCTTATTTACATCTTCAACAGATTGTTCGGGATGATGAATCATAAAAAAGATCATCCCTTTTTTTTTCGAACACATAAATGAAAAAGTAATTAAAAAAGAAAGGCCTTTACTTAATAGACTTAATAGAATAGATTTTCAATGATATTTAAAGGATCACAGATCCTTTTGACTTAACCAAGGGAAGGGGCCGCTGTTACTGAAATAGAACAATACAATAATAATACATAATATCTATTATACAGCATACAGACCAATTTTGTTTTACTTCAGATTCAAGAATCTTTCCTCCAATTCCATAAAAATGGAATATATAAATCTTCATCCATCCAATCATTACATTATATTGATTTCCAATTATTCAATTGAATAAGCTAAAATACAAAAAAAGAAAATGGGATCCAGATCAATTTCTTTTTCCTATTTTTTCCTTAGAAGTTTTAAGACGAACGATGAAATGCAATTAATACAAAAAACTACGTAATCTTTAGTCTCTACATAAAGTGTGGGATACACCATTTATTTTCTTTAGGCTTTCCTTGGGGAATGGAATAGAAAAAAGACCTTTTTTTTTCTATTTCAATTCAGAATGCACCATGTGCGAATTCCCATTTCACGGGTATGGAACACAAGGTTTCCCTAAGTAACTAACTTCAATATGAATATGAGTATGAGCATACTCTGAATGGGAATGATCCACCCCCAATTCTTTTTTTAATTAAGAATTAAAAGAAATATCTTTATTTCTACCCGTACATTGAATTCAGAACAAAGAAGGGGTTGGGTCACACATTATATATATCCAATATCCAAGCAAGATTAAACAGAAAATTGTTAAAGAGAAGAATCTTTCGTTTCTGATGGAGACGATCTGGGACGGAAGGATTCGAACCTCCGAATAGCGGGACCAAAACCCGTTGCCTTACCGCTTGGCCACGCCCCATTTAGATTTCTATTCGACACTAATAAAGACTAATATTGGTATTGGTCATTCGTCAATCCCAGCCCAAATACATATGAAATACATTGTTGCTAGGATTCAACACATGTAAATATAGAATCACAAAAAATTCTTGATCAAATTATTGATCATTACATAAAATTCAATTAAGATATTGTACGAAACTATAATTCCTTGTATTCTCATTTGAGAATGAAAGGAAAGATTTTTGATTTGGGAGAGTTCGAAGAAAAAGAAGGATTTTTTGACCCGCCTTTTCATTTTTCCTTCATAAAAAGAACTCAACCAAAATCAAATTTTCTAATCTACAAGAATGAAATGTTTGTTATGCTTAATATCTTTAGTTTAATCTGTATCTGTCTTAATTCCACCCTTTATTCGAGTAGTTTTTTCTTCGCTAAATTGCCCGAGGCTTATGCCTTTTTCAATCCAATCGTAGATGTTATGCCTGTCATACCTGTACTATTTCTTCTATTAGCTTTTGTTTGGCAAGCTGCTGTAAGTTTTCGATAAAATTTTGAATACTCTGCAAAATTCATGATTTATTCGAAAAAAAAATTAGAAAATAAAAATGGATAAGATCAGATAAGTTTTACATTATGAACCCTCGATTCAAAAATAGAAATTCTTGTATATTGAATTGAATGACCGCGGTGATAAATTTGGATCAACTTATTTCCTCGTTCTGACATTCCAGTAAACAAGGACTTTCTAAGAACCCACAATACCCAATAACGGATATGGCCAAACATTTTTGGTAATGAAGGAATCAGAACCTTTCTTTTCTTATTACCTTATTATCTTATTACAAAGTATAAAGAAATTTGTTGAAAATTACTTTTTTTTTTTCAAGATTCAAGAAAAGACTTCATTTTTGGGGTGTTATGCCAAAATAACGTATGTGATAAAAAATAGGCAATCTATTTCCTTTTTCTAAAAAAAATAATCTTGGAGATTGTGTAATGCTTACTCTCAAACTCTTCGTTTACACAGTAGTGATATTTTTTGTTTCTCTCTTCATCTTCGGATTCTTATCTAACGATCCGGGCCGTAATCCTGGACGTGAGGAATAAAAAATGTTGAGTTTTCTTTATTTTTTTTTATATATTCCATACATTTAACATTTCCCTATGATGAAAAAATAAAAGGATCCCATTTTTTCAAATTTGAAAGTCTGAAGTGATCAGAGGGAACGGAGAGAGAGGGATTCGAACCCTCGGTACAAATAACTCGTACAACGGATTAGCAATCTGCCGCTTTAGTCCACTCAGCCATCTCTCCCAATTCAAAATTAAAATTTTTTTTTATGTGATGTGAAGTAAAAAGATTGAAACAAAAAAAACCTCGTTTTCTTTTTTTAATTATTTATTAGTAATAATTTATTATAAGATAGGATAAAGTAACGATAATAATATAAAAATAATAGAAATAATATATTAAAAACAAATTTTTAATTATATAATTATATATTAAAATGGATAAGATATCTACGAATTTGATCAGTAATTCAATTTAGATAATTATTCGAAACAGAGATCTTATCCCCAATAGAATAGATATAGACAGAATCCCTTACTTCATTTCTTTGATTTTGTAAGAAAGGTTCATTCCCCCGGCCTGGTTAAGTACTGGCCGGGCCATTACATTATTTCTTTTTTTGTTCTGATAAATCATTTCATAGATCAAACAATTTAATTATGTATGATTTGATATCAAATAAAAAATTCTTTGTTGTTATTGAAGCAACAAAGAAAATGTCTATCCCCAGTCCTATGATAGAAGTGCCATTTCTTAGTAGTTAGTATTATTAATACTATACTAATAATAAGAATACTATTAATACTATAGAATATGAAAGAATATTTTTCACATTCTTATTAAGTATTAAGTATATAAATATAAGTATTTTTTTCTCAATTTACTTAATTACTAACCGGAAAAGAACACATACATATAACAATTAATATTAAACAATATTAAAAATGAAACACACATATGTTATAACATATATAACATAACTCATTTACTTGTTCAAGGGACAAGCTTTATTTTATTTGAACATTTGAAATCCAATTGATCCGATTGATCCGAATTCAAATTCATAGGATCTGGCAGTTGAAGGGGAAGTTGAAAACGAAAAAATAAATGCGGAATTCATCATTTTTATGTTATGGTCCAGCTTTAATAAATCCCTGGATTCGGAATGTCAGTTCAGTAATGACTTCCAGCAAATGAAAAGGATGACTTTTCATTTTATTTTTATTTAATTTAATTATATTAATTATATTTAATTAATTATATATATATATATAATTAAATAATATAAATTATATTATGAATTAGGATCAAGTATGATCAAGTCAAGTTTTATTTAAATAAGCTGCTTTCTATTCTTCGCCTATTTTTTTCAAGTACCTCCAGCGGGACGAAGTGCCAACACTAGAATTGTCATGAGTCTGATGCTATCTTAATTGTATCTCATTCCTTTGCTCATTCCTTTGTTCGGCAAAAGGTTCATTCATATATAATAATGGAGATATGTAGCGGGTATAGTTTAGTGGTAAAAGTGTGATTCGTTCGATTAATAACTTAAATAGTTAAGGGATCTTTCGGTTTTTTCATATTCCGATCAAGATCAAAAAAAAACTTTATTTCTTAAATTTAAAAGGTTTAATCCTTTTTCCCTCAATAGCATATTTGAGGAAGACTATACATTCTCACGATTTATATCCAAGGGTCAATTCCAAATTGAATACAAAATGGGATTATGGAATCGCGAAGCATAATTTTTTTTATTTCAATTGGATCAAATCTTCCAATTGAATGAGTATGAGTAAAGGATCTATGGATGAAGATACAAAACAAAAGTGTATTTCCAATCGTAACTAGATCTTCCATTTTTGTGTTGTAAAGGGAAGATTGAAGCCAAATAGCTAGAAAACGACGGTTTTGGTTTACTAGAACCGTCAGCATATTTATTGTTTTAGCTCGGTGGAAACCAAATTCTTTTCCTCAGGATCCCTCGAATGGAAATATGGAACGAAGTAACTAGATTAGGCAGATTTGGTATAATCCCCTCCTCTAGAAGGATCATCTAAAAA